TTAATCAATCCGATGTATTGTTAGCGTATTTAAATCCTGGAAAATAAAAACAGTACCAAACCTTTTTGAAAGGCTTGGTACTGTTTTTTACGTCTAAACATTTATTGCAAACAGAGCATAATCTTATTATGCATCCAGCAGGAATTGAACCCGCGACTTCCCAATTATGAGTTGGGTGCTTTGACCATTCAGCCATGGATGCTAGATAAAGCAAATAAAGTTTATACTATTTATATATATAATATATCTATATATATTATCTTATATTAGGTACCCAATCTGATTCTCTTATTATTCGATTCATGCCTATTGCTTTCAATATACTATTTAGATATAATATATCTATATATATTATCTTATATTAGGTACCCAATCTGATTCTCTTATTATTCGATTCATGCCTATTGCTTTCAATAAATAAAGCAATACGACTCACTTGTTCGAGAGTTGCAAGAAGGTTATCGATCTTGCAAAACTTTGATGTCCGGTCAGAACTTGTCAGCTTAACTGATCAACTAATATTATTAGTTAGTTTTTAGTTTTTTTTGGGGACTTAGAAACTTTCATTCTTGGAAGTAATGACTGTAGACAGAGACTGTCTATTGGTTTGGGGCGGACGTAGCCAAGTGGTCCAAAGGCAGTGGATTGTGAATCCACCACGCGCGGGTTCAATCCCCGTCGTTCGCCCGCTGACAAGATGAAAATCTTTGTCGCAAATCATATTATGAGAAATCATAATATGATTTTATTCTAGATAGGAGGGAGCTCAAAAACAAGGTGAAACGATGGAATATGTGACTGCATAAGGCAAAGTTAAACTTAAAATTAGATCGAACGAATAAGAATAATGAAAAAGTTCGGGCGATCAAAAATAAATAATAAATAAAAGGAGATCAAAAGATGAAAATAGGAGTTTATGGAAAAGGCGGAATTGGTAAATCAACGACTAGTTGTAATATTTCAATTGCCCTAGCCAGACGTGGTGAAAGAGTCTTACAAATTGGATGTGATCCCAAACATGATAGTACTTTTACTCTGACAGGATTTTTGATACCTACAATTATAGATACTTTGAAATCCAAGGATTATCATTATGAGGAAATTTGGTCCGAAGATGTAATCCATAAGGGTTATGGAGGGGTAGATTGTGTGGAAGCTGGAGGGCCACCAGCAGGAGCTGGATGTGGGGGATATGTAGTAGGAGAGACTGTCAAATTGTTAAAAGAATTAAATGCATTTTACGAATATAATGTAATAATATTTGATGTATTAGGTGACGTGGTTTGTGGAGGTTTTGCTGCTCCATTGAACTATGCAGATTACTGTGTAATTATTGCAGATAATGGATTTGACGCATTATTTGCAGCTAATCGTATTACTGCCTCTATCAGGGAAAAAGCTCGTACACATCCACTCCGATTAGCAGGCTTGGTTGGAAATCGTACCTCTAAAAGAGATCTTATCAATAAATATGTAGAAGCCTGCCCAATGCCTGTAATAGAAGTGTTACCTCTTATTGAAGATATTCGAGTTTCAAGAGTCAAGGGAAAAACCTTATTTGAAATGGTTGGATCCGAACCATCTCTTAACTATGTGTGTGAATATTATTTAAACATAGCGGATCAAATATTGTCCCAACCAGAAGGTATTGTACCAAAGGAGATTCCAGATCGGGAATTATTCAGTTTACTCTCTGACCTTTATCTGAATCCTATTGATGAGGGGAGACATAAAAATAATAAGGAAAATTTACTTGGATTTACGACAATTTAATCAACATAGCTATTAATATTTATGTCAGTGAAAGTTTATGAAACTCTTACTGTCGAATGTGAGACAGGTAATTATCATACTTTTTGTCCAATTAGCTGTGTGTCTTGGCTATATCAAAAGATTGAGGACAGTTTCTTTTTAGTTGTGGGTACAAAGACATGTGGTTATTTTCTGCAAAATGCACTTGGGGTTATGATTTTTGCAGAACCCCGCTATGCAATGGCAGAATTGGAAGAAGGAGATATCTCGGCTCAATTGAATGATTATGAGGGATTAAAAAGGCTTTGTATTCAAATAAAAAAGGACAGAGACCCCAGCGTCATCATATGGATAGGTACTTGTACTACAGAAATAATCAAAATGGATTTGGAAGGTATGGCACCCAAATTAGAGTGGGAAATTGGAATCCCAATTCTAGTGGCAAGAGCGAATGGACTGGATTATGCTTTTACTCAAGGAGAAGATACTGTGTTAGCTGCGATGGCACATCGTTGTCCAGAACCAGAATTATTCGTTCGTGAACGAAAAGTAACTATACAAAAGCAAAATTACTTCGCTTTTCATTCTATAAAAAAACATGAATTGGGCGAATATGCAAATAGTCCGTCCTTAGTTCTTTTTGGATCTTTGCCGTCCAATGTGGCTTCTCAACTCAATCTAGAATTAAAACGCCAATCCATCAAGGTATCAGGTTGGTTACCTGCTCAAAGATATACTGATCTTCCATCATTGGGTGATGGAGTTTATGTTTGTGGTGTTAACCCCTTTTTAAGTCGGACAGCGACAACTTTGATAAGACGCAAAAAATGTGAATTAATTGGAGCTCCTTTTCCTATCGGTCCGGACGGAACGCGTGCTTGGATTGAAAAGATTTGTCCTGTATTTGGTGTTGAAACCCAAGGTCTGGAGGAAAGGGAGGAACGGATATGGGAAAGTTTAAAGGATTATCTTGACTTGGTACGTGGGAAATCTGTCTTTTTCATGGGAGATAATCTGCTAGAAGTCTCTCTAGCAAGATTCTTAATCAGATGTGGAATGATCGTTCATGAAATTGGTATTCCATATATGGATAAACGATATCAAGCTGCTGAATTATTACTTTTACAAGATACATGTATAAAGATGTGTGTACCAATACCACGAATTGTGGAAAAACCGGATAATTCGAATCAAATACAACGTATACGCGAATTAGAACCCGACTTAGCTATTACTGGAATGGCTCATGCTAACCCGTTAGAGGCAAGAGGAATTAGTACTAAATGGTCAGTTGAATTTACCTTTGCCCAGATTCATGGGTTTGCCAATGCAAGAGATGTACTTGAATTGGTTACTCGACCCCTACGACGTCAGAAAAATTTAGAAGACTTGGGTCGGACCACCTTAGTCATAAAAAAAAACAAGTTTAAAATGTCCCAGTAATTCTCATTATTATATTATTAATTCTCATTATTATATTATTATAAATTAATTATTTAATTTAATCTATCCAATTTGATTTCGATTATTTCTAAAAAGAAGTTGTGGGGTCGATATATAAGAGAGTAAAGATCAAAATTGGGATCAATTCTGTCATTTTCAATTAAATTCGTGGATGTGAACGATAACTAAGATAACTAATATTTATTCTTTTCTATGGGAGATAGAAGAAATTTCTATAATAATTTCGCAATCTCCCATACTTCTATGGGATATAATAATTATGATTTATGATAATAATCATAATGTCACACCACAGATGGACATAGAATAGAGATCATTGACACTTTTGGGATTGAGATATATAATTTTAATGTATATTGTTTGATTAATAAAGTGTAAGGAAATAGGCATATAATAAGATAAACTTAAACCATAAGGAGGTTTTATTTTTATATGGTAATCAATATATTAATATATTAATATGATAATATATCATATTGATATGGCAATCAATATAGTAAGCCAATCAATATATTAAATATATGTAACTAATATAGTTAGTTAATATTATTGCCAATCAATATACAATATAGTAAGCCAATCAATATATAAATATATGTTATTAATATAGTTAGTGAATAATATTGACAATCAATATATTAACTATATATAATTAATATAGTCGTCACATTATTATAAACCCTGTTATTCTATTCCCTTTCTCAAAACTGTTATTCTATCCCATTTCTCTTGACAATCAATATATTATTTATATATAATTAATATAGTCGTCACATTATTATAAACCCTGTTATTCTATTCCCTTTCTCTTGACAATCAATATATTATTTATATATAATTAATATAGTCGTCACATTATTATAAACCCTGTTATTCTATTCCCTTTCTCAAAACTGTTATTCTATCCCATTTCTCAAAAATATACTTAAATCAAACCATAAGGAGTTATATATGATTTTGATTTTTCTCCATTTCGATTTTTCGTGTGGTCATGGGAATTCATTATTCCCTGTTATTTTATCCCAGAATTCATTATTCCCTGTTATTCTATCCCATTTCTCAAAAATATACTTAAATCAAACCATAAGGAGTTATATATTATGATTATTCAAAATATAAATTTTATTTATAGTCTGGTATCATCATGGGTCCTAACGTTTAGTCCGATGCTCATATTTGGTTTCTATTATGGCTTCTTAACTACATTGCCGATTAGTCCGGCACAAATCTATTATGTAAGATCTTTACTACTAAAAGATCTTAGAATTTACAGGGAAGATAGAATGATTCCTACGGGAGGAATAATTCTCAGCGGTTCTTTTGTAGGTCAAGTTCTAGTCTTCTCATCCATTTACCTTTCTCCTATTTATGCAGCATTATGGAAGCCTCATACAATGGCTCTAATGGTTACACCAATTATGTTTTTAATTTTTATTAAGGTACTATTTTGTGATCTATGGGACTCCTCAATCAACAAGTTTATTCCTTGGATCAACAATATAGAAATGGAATTCATTGTTGCACTAATTCTACAATTGCTAAATCCTGCCCTTTTTTTCAGCAAGTCTATTTATAGCAGACTGATAAACCTAATGTTATTTCACTATAGTAGAAGCCTTTTGTTTCTGCTAAGTACCGCCGCCGGATGGTTAAGCGGACAGCTTCTATTCATAAAAGTGACAGAAGTATTCTGTTCACGTGTGGAACATGATTCACCCTTTAGATTGGGAGCAAGAAAACGGCATATTGGTGTAACTTTCCAAATGCTTTTCTTGGGTTACTTTGTACTCATGTGTTATGGTAGAACCCCTACCCCACTAATTACTAAGTGGTTTGGCGATAAATTCTTGAGTCGAGGTCCTCAAGAGGAAGAGGAGGACGAAAATACAAAGATAGATGATGTTCACAAAAAAAGCGGTAAAAAGAAAAAAGAAGCTTTGAAGAAGAAAAAAGAAGCTTTGAAGAAGAAAAAAGAAGCTTTGAAGAAGAAAAAAGAATCCTTGAAAGAAAAGAACAAAGAGAAAGATGTAATACTATCAGATATCATGTGTAAACCGTGGCCCACAATATTTTTTGATTATCGACGATTCAATCAGCCATTACGTTATGTCGGTATTGGTGATTTCTTTCTTCGCGGTCCTGTCAAGACCCAACTCGCTGAGTATTTTTTCGATGTTTGTCTCAGTGATGGGCGCCAAAGAATTTCTTTTACAGCTCTACCCAGTATGACTTTCTTTGAGAAAATAGTCAATTTAGGAAGTGAAAATTCTATCACAAATCAGGATCATCTTGATAGATGGATAGTTACCAAAAAAGAAAGAAAGAATTCCTTAGGCAAAGAGCTTGAAGACCGAGTTAAAGCTCTAAGCAATGGATTTCCTGTTGAAAATGTAATGGATAAAAGAGTGAGATTTTCGATAACCAACAGTGGAGAGTGCCTTCCAGAAATAAATGATCCTTTACTGAGCGGGCCATTCCGTGGGGTGATGAATCAATTTAAATCACCGTGGATGTTACCTCCTTTGAACTTGGACGATAAGGGATTTCATTTATTTTTATTTAAAAAGCATCAAAAAGCGAAAGTCCATTTTACCAAGGAATTTGGACTTTGTTCATTCGAACGATCGGAAAAAATCGTTCGACCAAAAAATGAAAATGATAAATTAAAAATGATTTTCAAATGGTGGCTCGATAAAATCCGTGTATTCTTGTTAGAAGAGCAGGAAACACGAACATTTATGGATGAAGTGACATTGAAAAAGTTGTCGAAAATGTTTGACAATATTTATCCAAAAGATTCGTTGGAATATGTTTTATTGGCCCCAGCAGATTTAGAAGCGGAAATAGCTTCTTGTGATAAAAAAATATATAGTAACTATTTGTTGAATATTTTCCTTCAAACGACGGGTACGAAATGGGAATTGCTTCTTAGTATCCTTTCTACAAAACAGGCTTTGCTTTGTGAGCGATTTTTTCTAATGAGATCGAAAAAACTTCCAGATTCTATAATATCTATAGATATTCCTGAAGAGATTTCTTATGAAGATCTTCCTTATCCTTATAAAGATACTATTGATGGATATATAAATATTCCTGATGAAGAAATTCCTCATAAAGAATTTTTTGTCCTTTATAATAAATTCCTGAAATTCAGGGAGTTTTTAAATGATAATGAACCGCGAATTAAAGATTTTAGTAAAATTATTGTGCCTACATGCCCTAGCATACTATTAGCAGGCTTTTACGATAATATCGCTGTCAAAGATTCCCTGGAGATTCGTCCAAGAAAAGCTCGAAGTTATCTAGTTATAAAACCCTTTGAAAAAATTGAAGAAGAACGACTAGAAAAGGAAAAACAAAATAAAAAAGGAATTATAGACAACTTCTTAAAACGATTCAAAAAAGAGGAAGAGGAAGAGGAAGAGGAAGAGGAAGAGGAAGAAGAAGAAGGAGAAGGAAACGAGGATGAAGAAGATGAAGATGATGAGGATCCGATGTCAAAGGATCTACATGTATTTAGTTATCCGCATGAGGGAGATTTTCGTCGGTCCCTAGTAAAAGGAGCTCTACGTTTTAAAAGACGCAAACTTTCATTGTTTAGCATTTGGACAGCAAAACCACGGTCGAGTCTTTTTGAGAGAATAAAGGAGATGCATAAAATGAAAATGCATCACAAATCCAAATCCAAACCTGTACCTAAAGCCAAAATTAAAATTGGAGAGACAAAGGAAGATAAAGAGCGGAGGATTTTTAAAGTATTCGAAAAGTTACTCAAAAAAAAAGACAGAGTAAGACGCCGTACGAAAGAATTCTTTCGCCGTACTAAAAAGCAAGCATTCGATTGGGAAATCTTTCACTATGTAAGAGCTGCTATATTATTTACTCATACATTTTTGAGAAAACGAGTATATTTACCTTCATTGATAATAGCTAAAAATATTGGTCGTATTTTATTATTGCAGTTACCCGAATGGGAGCAGGATTGGGATAATTTACATAAAGAATTTTATGTAAAATGCAATTACGACGGTTATGAGCTGACAGACGTAGACGTACCTAAACACTGGGTTAGAGACTACCTAAGAGAGGGGATTCAAATTAAAATTCATAACCCTTTTCGATTGAGACCATGGTATGATGAATCTACCACCGAATCTACTCCTAGTAAAGACAATACTAGTTTCTTAACCCTGTATGGAACAGAAGCTAAAAAACCTTTCGGAAAGCCAACGAAAATACCTTCTTTTTGGAAACCTATTGACGAATGGATTCGGGATTACATTGTCCAACGTACAAATTTCATTATCGAATGGCTAAAACCTATTATCGAATGGATGAAACCTATCATCCAATGGATGAAAATTATTGGCCAATCGATATCACTGATTTGCTCAAAAATAACAAAAGTATTTTGCAAAAAATCTGAACTTCGACCAGATACTCGGAGTACAGAAAATCTTCAAATGAATGACCGAGTCCCTGTACTGATTCGGACTAGGCCTACGCCTAATATGAAATTTACTCTAGAGATAGTACAGGATCCATTGGAACCAAATCTAATTGAAATCGAAGAAATTGAACCAGATGTACATCTGGAAGATCAAGATCTAAATGAGTTGCCAACTCGGATCAAAAAGATGAATGAACAATATTTGTTAAACTTAGATATTTTAAACAAATTAAAAGCCGATGTTAAAAAGTTGGAAAATAAAATGGATAGGGATCAACCCGGCATACGCCACAAATTTAAAAGGGCACGGGTTAAAATAAAAATTTGGTTTTTTGGTTTCCGAATAACAATAGCTCGATTCATTACGAGGAAATTGCCATATTTTATGAAGGTTTTTATTTTAATAATGGAAAGAACATTTATTGATCTTAAAATAAGTGTTCTTAATCTCATCCTTTCAAATTTCCATTTTATAATGCTTTTAATGCAATTTAGGATGAATATTGCAGCAATTATCAGAATATTTATTACGAATGGAAATAGAATTATAAGAATAGTCATTAAGACTAGAAATATAGTTTTAAACCCAAAAACAAAAAAACAAGATTTAAAAAAAAAAATTTCCCAAGGATATGTAGTTGCAAAGATATGGCAACAAATACGGGCTATGAAGGGGTCTTATGCGAGGAATTTACTACAATACAGAACATCGTATCCTTTAATTAAAAAGGATATCAAAGAATTCCTAGATATGCAAGGAATATTGGATTCTAAAGGGCCTCAAGATTTAAGGGTAAAAGATTGGAAACAATGGTTAAAATGGTGTGCCGGGTACAGAATAGCACCCCAGAAAAAAAAGGTAAAAGGTTCGAAACAATGGTTAAAATGGTGTACTGGGTACATAATAGGACCCCAGAAAAGGAGAAATGTAATTGGTAACCGATTGGGATGGAGTCAATTTGCATCTTTTTTGGGAGACATTAAATTTGCGTCTTTTATAGGACGACTCCAGAAAAAGATAAAAAGTAACAGATATAATCTTTTAGCATATAGTTATCTCGATTATATGAAAGAGGATACTCACGGATCCCCTATACACTATATACCAAAACCGGACAATCAAGCTATTACCAATTTTCAAAGAACCGAAAAGGATTCCGATTACTCCAAGGATTCCGATTACTCCGAGAATTCCGAGAATTCCGAGAATTCCGAGAATTCCGATGATTCCGATGATTCCGATGATTCCGATGATTCCGATTACTTAGAGGATTCCGATTACTCCGATTCCGATTCTTCTAAAACTAGGAAGGAGAAAATTAGGAAGGAGAAAATTGGGAAGGAGAAAATTAGGAAGGAGAAAATTAGGAAGGAGAAAATTAGGAAGGAGAAAATTAGGAAGGAGAAAATTAGGAAGGAGAAAACTATAAAGGAGAAAGCTATAAAGGAGAAAACTAGAAAGAGTTCCGATGAATTGACAACTCATAAGAAGCCCTATTACAAATTTCAATTTTGGCTTTTCCCAGAAATTAGAAAAAAAGCAAAAAAAGCAAGAAAACTTGGTGACCTTTTTCCTCCAGACATATTTAGAACGCGTCTTCTTAATATGAATGACTTTGAAGAGTTTAAAATACCAGAGGACTTTGATGTTGATGCTTTTCTTATGAAACTGGAAAGAGAGAGCGAAGAAGAAAAACAAAAAAAACGGGAGGAAGAACAGAGAATTAAGCAAGAAAAAGAACAGAAAAAGAAAGAGAGAGAAGAGATAAAAGCAAAAAGAATGCAAAAACTGAAGGCGGCAACTACTCGAAAAGAAGTAAAAAAACTGAAAAAGGCATTCAGGAAAGAAGATAAGGATAAGAGAAAGAAAAAAATGAGGGACAAAATGAAGGAAAGAAAGGATAAAAGAGTAAAAAAAAAAGCTGAACAAGCTAAAAAACGGGCTGCTCGACGAGCTGAACGAATTAAAAGAGACAAAAATAGAAATAATCTAAAATATAGAGACTTTCTAGTTCAAGACTTTAGGAATCTTTATCACAAAGACAAAAAAGAAAGAAAACATCCCGAAAAATTTCGAGTAGACAAAAAAGAAAATACTTTTAAACTAGATGCTGAAAAAAAAGCACAAGGTGACAAAAAGGGATGGGATGAAGTTCATTTTAAATTGGATTTTGGATTGGATAATGAAGAAGGATTGGATAATAAAGAAGGATTGGATAATAAAGAAGGATTGGATAATAAAGAACAAAAAAAAGAAGAAGGAAAAAAAGTAACAAAAGTAAAAAGAAAAAAACTAAAAAAAGGAGAAAGAAAAAAGCTAAGAGAAGAAAAAATAGAAAAGAGAAGGAAAGAAAAAGAAGAAAGAAAAAGACAGAGAGAAGAAGAAAGAGAAAAAATAGAAAAACAAAGACTAGAGAAAAGAAGAGCGAATAAATTGGCGAATCGAGAAAGGGCGAAAAATGTACTTAATTGGAGAAATAAGTACAAGCTGGGAAACCTGTTTTTATATCCTTGGTTTAAAAGTGCCAGAAATGCGACACGTTTCTTAGACCCAAAGAAATTAGGCAACGATAACTTTGCATATCAAGTAGCTAAGCCATATATGGATAACGGAGAACTTGACTTAGAATTATTAGAGCTTATGATGTATATGGGAAATTATTTCAAGGATAAAGAGAATACATTTAAGAAAATTTTGTGTGATGCAAGAAGACGGTCTATGCCACTTATACCGGGGTACTTTAATGACCGATTCCTTATATATAAAATTGCAAGTTTTTTATTTAAATTAAAAAGTAAAGGGATTGATGTAAATCTTTTTGATGAATCTGTCCGACGCGGAAAAATAGAAACTATGGAGGATGAAAATGAAAAAATTTCAAGTTCCTTCATTTTCGAATATATTTTTATTCCAAGACGTCGTAGAGAATTTCGAATTTTGAATCGTTTGAATCTGGAAAGCACTTTAGGTGAAAGTGCAGGATTGTCAAATAGTAAAGACATAAAGAATGACGAAGAACTCATTGAAAAAGACGAACATCTTAGCATAGATACAAGAGAAAAGATAAGACGTTTTCTTTGGCCTCGTTATCGATTCGAGGATCTTATTTGCATGAATAGATATTGGTGGAATACAAATGATGGGAGTCGATCTGTTATGTTGAGGGTACGTATGTACCCAAAAATAGATCATTGGGAACATGTACGAAATAGTTTGTATCAAACCTCTCAAAGTTTTTTAAGAGAGATTCTTCCAGATCTGTTAACTCACCTCAAAAGTTTCTTAAATATAAGGGTGCGAAATGTACCTAATGAGGTAAAGGATACAAAGGATACATAAATGAGCTCTATCAGGGCGGCGCCCCTTCCTTCAGGGCGGCGCCCCTTCCTTTTGGTCGAATATCTAACTAAAATCTTAGGGGATTTATAAATTATTGCTTTAGAGTTCCCAGCTCCTGGATAATAAAGTTAGATACTTTATTAACGAGGTTTACGTCTCATATCTCGAAAAAATGGAATATTTTTAAAAAAGCATTCCATAAACATAAAAAATAAAAAAATGGATTTTTTTTAATTTGATTAATATTAAATATTAATAAGAGGTCTCAAAACTATTGCTCTTATTCTTCCAAAGAGGTGGTGTTATGAGAACGATATCATAAAATATAATTATTATTATTGGGTAGGCCCTACAAAGTGGGGAAACACACCACGGAATTATTTCGAGACCGGGATTAAAAATGTGGCCCATAAATGATATAATCAATATTATTGGACTACAACCAAAAAAATCTATCACTTTATCAGGAGTAGAGTAGGGAGAGGATAACCTTCTTATGAGACATTATTACGATGTCTATACCAATTCTCAAAAGCTGGAATATTCCCGCTGGGATCGCTTTTTACAGTTTATAGATTATTATGGAATAAAAAATTCCATATGTGCGAAGTTAACGCTGTTTATCTTTTCCTCTTTAGGTTCCTCTTTCCTCGTCTTTAAGTAATCCTGTTTCTACGGGAAGAGACAAATAATTAATCTCCCGTAGAAACAAACCTTCGGAATTAGTCATAATATATAGACCATAGACCATAAACAAAAAGAAATGGATCTCATTTTTTTTCTTACTATTAAAATAAAATAGAAAATAAATCGTATTTGACTTTGTCAAATTTTTTTATGATAAAGAATTTGTCCGTTCATCCCTCTTTGGTTCTTAAAGAACAGAGAGGATCTGTTGAATCTCAAGTATGTTATTTAACCAGTCGAGTAAAAAAACTTACTGAGCATTTGGACCTGCACAAAAGAGACTATTCGTCCCAAAGAGGTTTGTGGAAAATTGTGGGTAAACGTAAGCAACTTCTGATTTATCTGTTCAAGATAGATAGAATTCGTTACAATAATTTAATTGGTGAATTAGATATTCGTGGGCCACGTTAATTTCGAACGAAGTTTTCAGATCCAATTATGGTTTATTAAATTCCGGAGAGTCGTTCTTTTGTCTTAATTGATTTATAAACGGAGAAGAGTTATGATTATGGTTGCTACGGAGAAAGACCCCATGATGGTAAGTATGGGTCCTCATCATCCATCAATGCATGGTGTTCTTCGACTTATTGTTACTCTAGATGGTGAAGATGTTATTGACTGTGAACCTATATTAGGTTATTTACATAGAGGAATGGAAAAAATTGCTGAGAACCGAACAATTGTCCAATATCTACCCTATGTAACACGATGGGATTATTTAGCTACTATGTTCACAGAGGCAATAACGGTTAATGCGCCAGAAAGATTGGAAAATATTCAAGTACCTAAAAGGGCTAGCTATATAAGAGTTATTATGCTAGAGTTGAGCCGTGTAGCTTCTCATTTGTTATGGCTTGGACCTTTCATGGCTGATATTGGTGCGCAGACTCCTTTCTTTTATATTTTAAGAGAGAGGGAAATGATATATGATTTATTTGAAGCTGCCACGGGCATGCGAATGATGCATAATTATTTCCGCATTGGAGGAGTAGCTGTGGATTTACCCTACGGTTGGATAGATAAATGCTTAGATTTTTGCTATTACTTCTTCCCAAAAGTGACAGAATATGAAAGGCTTATTACACGCAATCCTATCTTTTTGAAACGAGTTGAGGGAGTAGGCATTATTGGTAGAGAAGAAGCAATAGATTGGAGTTTATCAGGACCCATGCTACGAGCTTCCGGAATCCAATGGGATCTTCGTAAAGTGGATCATTATGAATGTTATGATGAATTGGATTGGGAAATCCAATGGCAAAAAGAAGGAGATTCGTTAGCTCGTTATTTGCTTCGAATCGGGGAAATGAAAGAATCTATAAGAATAATTAGACAGGCCCTAGAAGTAATTCCGGGAGGGCCCTATGAGAATTTAGAGGTCCGACGTCTAAATAAGGGAAAAGATTCGCAATGGAACGATTTTGAATCTCGATTTATTAGTAAAAAACCTTCCCCTACGTTTGAGTTATCAAAACAAGAACATTATGTGAGAGTAGAAGCTCCCAAAGGAGAATTAGGGATTTTTTTAATAGGAGATGATAATATTTTTCCCTGGAGATGGAAAATAAGATCACCTGGTCTTATTAATTTGCAGATTCTTCCTCAACTGGTTAAAAGGATGAAATTGGCCGATATCATGACGATTTTGGGTAGTATAGATATCATTATGGGAGAGGTTGATCGTTAAAATGGTGATTAATATAGCGGATATCGAAGAACAAGCTATCAATTTATTGGGATTTTCAAAAGAAATCTCTAGTCTTATATGGATTTTAATTGACATAATTACTCTTTTATTGGGAATTACGACAGGATTATTAGTTATTGTATGGCTCGAAAGAAAAATATCTGCAGGAATACAACAGCGTATTGGACCTGAATACGCTGGTCCTTTGGGAATTATTCAAGCTTTGACGGATGGGATCAAACTACTTCTGAAAGAAGATATTCTTCCATCTAGGGGAGATATTTGGTTATTTAGTATTGGACCAGCGATAGTGGTCATACCTATTTTTTTAGGTTATTTAGTAATTCCCTTTGGCCGCCACATTGTTCTACTTGATCTTAGTATAGGTGTTTTTTTTTGGATTGCCATTTCAAGTATTGCTCCCCTTGGACTTCTTATAGCAGGATATGGATCAAATAATAAATATTCTTTTTCAGGTGGTCTCCGAGCTGCTGCTCAATCTATTAGCTATGAAATTCCTTTAGCTTTATCTGTGTTATCTATATCTCTACGTGTGATCCGTTGGAATATGAGATTGATTTTCCCCTCTTTTTAGGATAAAACAGGAAAAAAGAAGTGAATGGAATGAATATTGATTCTTCATTCCGATCGAAAAACTAGATAGTCATATGGGTGATATCAAACAGTTTGCAAATCTGCAGTAAGATGATTGAGCCCCATCCCCCATGTACAAGAGTGAAAGCATGCACAATCAGTGAAAACTGCCCAGTTCATATATTAGTCGTTGGGGCCCAACAGCGGGGAGGCGAAAAAGTATGAAGTTACTATCATACATACCGAAAATTAAGCAAAGGTAGGTGGTGAGAAACACCAAGATATAAAAAGATTAGTGAAAGAAAAAGATAAATTATTTCCAGACCAGAGATGTTTCAATATAAATGGGATGACAATAAGGACTTGGCATTGGTAGGGATGATCAAGTAGTACTTCCCCATAACCCCGATCTAAAATATGTTTCTATCTACTCTAAAAAGAATGGCTATCCAGAACGAAGTAATCCTTTACACAGTTTTCCTCTCTCCCACAAAAAAAATAGTGAAGGTTGAGATAGATTCAAAAGCTTATATTATTGTAGCAGACAGAATCTCATTGGTCCAATTTATCTAATATAATATATAATAAATTGGTGCTTGTTTTCTTTTGGTTATTGCATTTTTTATTTTTCAACGGCCATTGAGAAGCCGTATGAAGCGAAAGTTTCACGTACGGTTTTGGAATAGAGATAAGAACATTGATGTTCTATCGACTATAATTATCCAACAGTTCAAGTACAATTGATATAGTTGAAGCACAGTGCAGATATGGTTTTTTAGGATGGAATTTGTGGCGTCAACCTATAGGGTTTATAGCTTTTTTCATCTCGTCTCTAGCAGAATGTGAGAGATTGCCCTTTGATCTACCAGAAGCGGAAGAAGAATTGGTAGCGGGTTATCAAACTGAATATTCGGGTATCAAATTTGGTTTATTCTACGTCGCTTCTTACCTAAATCTATTAGCTTCTTCATTCTTTGTAACAGTTCTTTACTTGGGCGGATGGAACTTATCAATTCCATTCATACCCATTCTGGAACATTTTGAATGGGATTCAATTTCTGGAATTAGCGAGGTCGTTAATATCACGATCGGGATCCTAATTCTATTAACTAAAGCTTATCTGTTCTTATTTATTTCTATCACGGCAAGGTGGACCTTGCCTAGGATAAGAATGGACCAATTATTGGATCTTGGTTGGAAATTCCTTCTACCTATTGCTTTGGGTAATCTATTACTCACAGCTTCTTTCCAACTTATTCTATTGTGACCAACTCTATCTTCTTCTTCGTGAAGAGGTTGTGCATTCTGTAATACATCCAAATTTATTAGATAGATCAAATCTATGAATTCAAATTTGATAGATAGATCAAATCTATGAAGAGAAAGAATTCTCTATGAAATTAATATTTAAGGAGATTTGCTACATGTTCTCCACGGTGACTGGGTTTATGAATTATAGTGAACAAGCAATCCAGGCTGCGAGATATATTGGTCAAGGTTTTATGGTTACGTTATATCACATGAATCGTTTACCTATTACTATTCAATATCCCTATGAAAAATTGATCCCATCAGAACGATTCCGTGGACGGATCCACTTTGAATTTGATAAATGTATTGCTTGTGAAGTATGTGTGCGTGTATGCCCGATCAATCTACCTGTTGTGGATTGGAAAGTCGGAACGGATATTGGTAAAAAACGATTGGAAAATTATAGCATTGATTTTGGAATTTGTATCTTTTGTGGGAATTGTGTCGAATATTGTCCCACAAATTGTCTGGCGATGACCGAAGAATATGAACTTTCGGCCTATGATCGTCATGAATTAAATTATGATCATATTGCTTTAGGACGTTTACCCATATCGGTAATTGAAGATTTAACAATTCGAACAATTCCGAGTTCAACATATTAACATAACTTAATATGTATTAATAAACTATGGGCAAATATTATGATTCAATCATTCGAGCAATTAATTCGAGTTCCGATCAAAAAGGACTGATAAATAACTTTTGATCCATATGAACCAGGAATTAATAATATTGACCGATAGATTACTATTATTGACCGATAGATTAGATTTATGAATCAGTCCCCATATCGAATGAAATATTTGAAGTACACAGTATTTGCCAGTATGGCAAATAGGTAAATGAGATCCCCTTTTTTTAGTGAATGGGATAGAAGAATATAATAATATTGGAACTTATCGTGCACATAATGAATCAACCTGAGCAGATATATGATATTCTTTTGGCTCCTATAACGCTAAGTCTAATATTAGGAGGTCTAGGAGTAGTATTATTTACTAATATAATTTACTCCGCTCTTTCATTGGGGCTAGTTCTTATTTGTATATCCCTATTCTATATTCTATTGAACGCGGATTTTGTAGCTGTTGCACAAATCCTGATCTACATAGGAGCTGTTAATATTTTGATCATATTCGCCGTGATGTTGATGAATAACCCGAAATATCCTAATTCTGATTCCCCCTGGACCGTCGGAGATAGCATCGCTTCAATAGTTTGTACAAGCCTTTTTTGTTCATTAATTACTATTATCCTGAACACATCATGGTTCGGAATATCTCTGACTCAAAAATCAGATCAAATTGTTGAACGAGATCTAACAAGCAATATTCAACGTATTGGAACTCATTTATCCACTGATTTTTTCCTTCCATTCGAACTCATTTCTATAATTCTTCTAGTTGCTCTCATAGGAGCGATTACTATAGCTCGCCGAGAAGAAACAGTTTGAAAAGTTGCAAATTAAAATTTTATCTTTTAGATTGCAGAGGAATCATTTTATTCCTTAGATAATGGAAAATAATAAACTTAATAGAACTTTTGTTTGTATCTGAAGAAGTTGTTGAGGTATGAGGAGTTCCTCTATTATGCTCGAACATGCACTTATTTTAGGTGCTTATTTATTATCTATCGGTATTTATGGACTAGTAACAAGTCGGAACATGGTTAGAGCACTTATGTGTCTTGAGCTAATACTGAATGCGGTTAATTTAAATCTAGTAACATTCTCAGATTCTTTTGATAGTAGGCAAGTAAAGGGGGACATCTTCTCGATTTTTGTTACAGCTATTGCAGCTGCTGAAGCAGCTATTGGATTAGCTATTGTTCTGGCAATATATCGTAACAGAAAATCAACTCGTATCGATCAATTTAATTTGTCAAAATGGTAATATATACATATTATTAATCTGTATATCTAGTCCTATTCTAAATAGATAGTCTGTATCTCTAAAAGATAGATCTCTCGCTCTATCTTTTTTTTTTATTTTATAAATAGATAAAGAGCGTATTGCGATCAATCAAGAACATTATTCATATTTAACTAATTATCCAAATGATCTGTCTAACACAATTAGACCAGATTTGGTGAAATCTGGAGAGATGAAAGTTAGACAAATCTGTTTCTTAACAGATAGAATCCGAATCTATCCATTATATCACTGATAATACAATTATTGATTTGCTTTATATTCATCATATATCGTTATTGTCCATATATTAGAATATTTTATCAAATTAAAAACTTTTTAATACTAACTAATGTAATTCTTAGATCCAATGGCACATTCAGTCAAAATTTATGATACATGTATTGGTTGTACCCAGTGTGTACGAGCGTGTCCGACAGATGTATTAGAAATGATACCTTGGGAAGGATGTAAAGCTAAGCAAATTGCTTCTGCTCCAAGAACAGAAGACTGCGCAGGTTGTAAGAGGTGTGAATCCGCTTGTCCAACGGATTTTTTAAGTGTACGTGTTTATTTATGGCATGAAACAACTCGCAGTATGGGTCTAGCTTACTGACCACTGACTCAAAATAAAAAATAAAAAATAGTTAGATCCATCCCATACATATTTTTCATTCTGCTTTTTCTCTTTCACTGATCAAAACCCATACTCGACCCAAGAGCTCAAGCATGGGTTTTGATATCGAAAGTCTCTTCTCTTTCCATTATGAACAATTTACCTTGGTTAACAATAATTGTTATTTTTCCCATATCTGCGGGGTTATTAATTCCAATATTTCCCCATAGAGGGAATAAGATGATTCGATGGTATACTTTAGGTATTTGCTTATTAGATCTCCTTTTAATGGCCTATACATTCCGTTATTATTATCATTTTGATAATTCATCAATCCAATTGGAAGAGGATTATAACTGGATAGATCTTATTCAGTTTCATTGGAAACTGGGAATTGACGGATTTTCCATTGGACTTATTTCATTGACAGGATTTGTAACTACTTTAGCTACTTTAGCTGCTTGGCCAGTTACTCGAAATCCGCGATTGTTGCATTTCTTAATGTTGGTAATGTACAGTGGCCAATTAGGATTATTTGCTTCTCGAGATATTCTACTTTTCTTTCTCATGTGGGAGTTGGAACTAATTCCCGTTTACCTACTTTTATCCATGTGGGGGGGGAAAAGACGTCTATATTCGGCCACAAAATTTCTTTTGTATACTGCGGGTGGTTCCATTTTTATCTTAATGGGAGCTTTAAGTATGGGTCTTTATGGATCTCATGGACCAACATTTGATTTCGACATATTAGCTAAAAAATGTTATCCGATAACACTCGAAATAGTATTCTATTTAGGGTTTTTGATCGCTTATGCAATAAAATTACCAATCTTCCCTTTACATACCTGGTTACCAGATACTCATGGGGAAGCACATTATAGTACATGTATGCTTTTGGCCGGAGTTCTATTGAAAATGGGAGGATATGGGCTGATACGAATCAATATGGAATTGCTACCTAATGCTCATTCTCTGTTTTCACCATGGTTGATAATAATAGGAGCGGTGCAAATTATCTATGCAGCTTTAACTTCTATGGGTCAACGCAATTTGAAAAGGAGGATAGCTTATTCATCAATATCTCATATGGGTTTTGTAGTTATAGGAATTGGTTCCATGACAGATACAGGTCTTAATGGAGCCATTTTGCAAATGATTTCTCATGGATTAATTGGTGCTGCACTTTTTTTCTTGGCAGGAACAAGTTACGATAGGATACGTACTCTTTTCCTTGACGAAATGGGAGGAATCGCTATACCAATACCTAAAATCTTTACTATGTTCAGTAGCTTTTCAATGGCTTCTTTTGCATTGCCAGGAATGAGTGGTTTTGTAGCAGAATCTATTATATTATTGGGAATAATTACTAGTAATAAATATTCTTCAACCTTTCGAATCCTTATTACTGTAATAGCAGCAATTGGAATCATATTAACTCCTATCTATTTATTATCTATGTTACGTAGAATATTCTACGGATATAAGGTTTTGAATGTCCCGAATCCTTATTTTAAGGATTCAGGATCACGCGAAATTTTTATTATGATCTGTCTCTTTCTACCAATCATAGGTATTGGTCTTTACCCCGATCTAGTTCTATTTCTATACCATTATAAGGTAGAAGCTATTTTCTCTCAATCTTCCTATGAATCGTAAATTTTTTTTACCCTCCAGAGCTATCTAATAGGCCTAATTTTCCTCTTCTCTTTATGAAATATTAATAGAATTAATAGAGAGAATTGCTCTCTAGTTCGAGTTATTTCAAGTAGTGATTTTCTACGATTTTCTATTCACCCTTTGAAATAACTTGGACGAGCCACCTATTATCTCACTTCTCAATAACATGGAATGACTGTATCGAATCTATCCGACGCGAATTCATCTCATTTATTGTTCTATGCTAAATCAACCATCCATAGCTATGTAAACCTATTCCTAATAGATCAACCCCCAAATAGCAGCTCCAGACTACAAAAAATCCTATAGAAGCCACAATTGCCGGTTTCTCACCTTGCCAACCCCTGTTGATTCTAGTATGTAGATAAATTGCAAATATGGTCCACGTAATTAATGCCCAAGTCTCTTTTGGATCCCAGCTCCAATAAGATCCCCATGCTTCATTGGCCCATACTGCCCCAGAAAGAATACCTATAGTTAAAAGAGAAAATCCTAGACCAATGGCACGATAACTCCAATTATCTAATTGGATAGTCAATTTCCATTTACGATAATTCGTAAATGGAAAGCAAAAAGTAGATTTAAAATCCTTTTTTTCTTGGTCGTATAAATACCAATTTAGATTGGGAGGGAAGAATCGTAAAAAGGAATTATCCGCACTAAGAAGAATCTCTCGATTTATTCGAGACGTAATCACCAAAAAAGCTATTGATGCTAGGGATCCACATAAGAGAGTTGCATAGCTGAGCAATATCATACTTACATGCATCATTAACCAATGAGATTGTAAAGCGGGTACTAACATTGCAGATTGTTGCATTTTATCCGGAAGACCTAAAGTAGCAAAACCATGAGTTAACATAGCACTTGGCGCGGTGATTGCACCTAACCACCAAGTATCCTGGCCCCGTACTACTATAATTATATGAATAATGCAGGAACTCCATGAAAGGAACATGAATGACTCATACAAATTACTTAACGGTAAATGTCCCGAATAGAACGAACGAGTAACTAATACTCCCGTTATACAAATAAACGTAACTATCATGCCCTTTCTTCCCGAACTACTTAGTTCTTCACTTTGATAAACTAAGGTTCCCCAATAAATGAGAGTTAGAACAAAAGTCAGAGAAAAAGAGACATGAGCTGATATATGTTCTAGAGTGATTAATATCATGATAAATCCATTTTTTCATTTGATTTTGTGCTAAGAAGATAAAATTGATTAATATTTCATCAATCATATCGACATAGATCGAACAGTGGTAGTAATTATACCTATAATTAGGTAATCCTATAATTATAGTATAGGATTCTGTATTGAATCCATGGTATCTTATTTCCAAGAATGCCACCACTCGGATTCGAACCGAGATGCTCTAGCACTGCTTCCTAAGAGCAGCGTGTCTACCAATTTCACCATGGCGGCTTGATATTGTCTAGTCAGTAGATTATACTATTTTTCCGAGATTGTCAATGGGAATATGTAGATAAGAGTAATTGGTAGTATAAAAGAGTAATTGGTATCAGCAATGTCTGAATGTCAGTTTGGATATCACATTTAATATGTGATGTTGGTCGTTATAACGGAGCATAACGCAGTTTGGTAGCGTGCCATCTTGGGGTGATGGAGGTCGCGGGTTCAAATCCTGTTGCTCCGAAACGAACGAGCATACAAGAACGTATGGATTTAATATTAATAGTTCTGCCATTGAACAAATAGAATAACTAAAAAAAAAATGATTTCAATGGAATCAGAACAACAACATGTAACAACGAGAAAGGAGAAGGGTTTTGTATTATTACTTTCCCATTGTAATGATTCGGTCGGAAAATAACATCAATTTTGGCATAGATAAAACAAAGAAACTAGGATGAATTTAATTAGATATCTTTCCTATATCTTTCCTATTATTCTTTTATCAACTGTCTGATCAATTTTAGATATTGCAATGTGAATAGGAAGGTAGACATTCCCATAATTTTATTTAGAAGATCGCAAGAATCTAACAGGTGAACTAATCCTTAGCTATTATGTCCCTATGTTTCCCAAAATGGTCCCAGTAGATATACAAAGAATATAGCTGTGAGTAATCTTAAAAAATTGAGTGAGCACTCCTTCCTATCTGACCATAAGGGAAAGGATAAAGAACGAAATTAAAAATTAGGAAGAAAAAAAGGATAAATAGTTAAATTTGTAACTAAAAACTACAAACGATTTATCATCATTAGAGCATCGGTCCGATGACCCATTTATCAGACCGAAAGAAACAAGCGATTCTATTATTAAATAACTGATGATTAATTGCATAGTTAATATGGTTATTATGTTTTTATTGAGTATCTTTTTGGCATAGATAGAATTAAATTAAATAGAATTATCAGCAACATGTAATGCTGGAGTTTATCCGGGATTCTTAAATTAAAAAGAATGATGCATTTTGCATCTTTTTCCAATGGGAAAGGAGAACGGCTGTAGTGGAACTAATTTATGACCGTGTCCCTTTTCCCCGACCACCTTTCCAAGTATCTTCTACCTAGAAGATAAGATAAAAAATGGTTCCCATATCTGTTCTTCAACATCGGTGTAGTCTATTTGGTGGTGTTACGCATCATCCTCCAGGATCTATATATTTTTTTTTTATTTGGGTGAGCCATAGAAATTAGAAAAAGCTTTTGCTGCGGCCCGATATGCTTTTCCCTTCCAAACATTGCTGCGAATTTTTTTTTTAGATTTAGAGGTACGCTTCTTTGGAACTGCCATAATGAATAATAGTTTTAATTCATTTATCTAGTTCGATGTGAAGGACATGTATGTATGTACTTATCAATTATCAATACTGTATAGTTTTTTATGAATAAAATAAACTTTAATTTTTAATAAAGATTTAAGATTTAACTCCCTCAATTCTTTTCAATTGAAATAAGTAATGACTCACCTTCTTTTGGTTAATCCGTTCCCACCCCACCCATTTGTCAAAATGGGTGTCATCTATTACAAATCAAATACGAATTGCTGAATCAATTTTTTAATTTGACCATCTGGTCCTAATTATTATGCGAAGTAACGGATATAAAAAAAAATAAAATAACTAGTTATAGTTACTTCGATCAATTCGGATTTGTTCACTTTTGGTTGTCTCCCCGATTGGTTTAATTCTTTCTTGTTAAGCTCGATTATAACTACTACTATTCATTTACAGTATAAGAAGTATTATAAATACTGTATCTTTGGCTAATCAAACTAAATTCAAATTATATTAAATCATTCATATACAATTTGTGTGTGTACACAGCTATCTTTATATCTATATTTGAGTACCTAGACTGAAAATTAGGTACTAGAGTTCCTTCATTACTCATCTTATTTGATGAGTATTAAGTATTGATCGGTTTAAATCTGGTATTTGCATAAAAAAGGATGAAAAAAGGTAAATGGAATATTAAATTGATGGGATCTCATCCCATATTCTATCATTCTTCTTAGAATGCGACCTATTCTTTTTTTGTCATTTTCTTCCGGATCTAGTGGATTGGAAACCAAGAATGTTCAATAGAAAAACATTTCTAAATAATGATTCGATCTTCCTATGGAATTTCTATATAAATATGCTCGGATCGTGCCTTTCTTTCCGCTTTCAGTTTCTGTACCAATCGGATTAGGATCCTTATTTTTTCCTGGGGCAACTAAGAGCCTTCGTCGTACATGGGCTCTTATTAGCATTTTTATGCTAAGTGTAGCTATGTTTATTTCTTTCAATCTATTCTTACAACAAATTACCGGTGGTCCTATCCATCGATATTTCTGGTCCTGGATCATCAACAATAAGTTTTCGTTAGAGTTGGGCTATTTGATTGATCCACTTACTTCCATTATGTTAGTTTTAGTTACAACAGTTGGAACCATGGTTATGATCTACAGTGATAACTATATGTCTCATGATAAAACGTATGTTAGGTTTTTTGCTTATCTCAACTTTTTCAATGCTTCTATGCTAGGACTAGTTATTAGTCCTAATTTACTACAAATATATATATTTTGGGAATTAGTGGGAATATGTTCCTATTTATTGATAGGTTTCTGGTTTACACGACCCAGTGCGGCTAATGCTTGTCAAAAAGCATTTATAACTAATCGTGTGGGAGATTTTGGACTCTTATTAGGAATCTTAGGTTTTTATTGGGTCACGGGTAGTTTCGAATTTAAATATTTGTCCGAAAAATTAAACGAATTGATTGCCGTTGATGGGGTTAGTTCATTCTTTGTTACTTCGTGTACTTTTCTCTTATTTTCAGGTCCAGTAGCCAAATCTGCACAATTTCCACTTCATGTATGGTTACCTGATGCTATGGAAGGACCTACTCCTATTTCAGCTCTTATACATGCCGCTACTATGGTAGCAGCAGGAATTTTTCTTGTAACTCGATTGTTTCCTCTTTTCAGAGCTTTACCATTAATAATGAGTCTTATCTCTTGGATAGGTGGAATAACAGCTCTATTGGGAGCTACTATGGCTCTCGCTCAAAAAGATCTTAAAAGAGGCTTGGCTTATTCCACTATGTCTCAATTAGGTTATATGATGTTAGCTCTAGGTATAGGTTCCTATCGAACCGCTCTGTTCCATTTGATTACACATGCTTATTCCAAGGCATTATTGTTCCTAGGATCTGGATCAGTTATCCATTCCATGGAACCCATTGTTGGATATTGTCCTGGTAAAAGTCAGAATATGGCTTTTATGGGTGGTTTGAGGAAATATATGCCAATTACAGGAATTACATTTCTTTTAGGGACACTTTCTCTTTCTGGTATTCCGCCTTTTGCTTGTTTTTGGTCCAAAGACCAAATTCTTAGTGATAGTAAGTTATATTCCCCCATTTTAGGAGGGATAACTTGGTTCACAGCAGGATTAACTGCCTTTTATATGTTTCGTATGTATTTACTTACTTTTGAAGGGGACTTTCGTATAAATTTTGTTAATTTATATAACAACCATATTACATTATATTCGACTTCTATGTGGGGAGAGGAGGAATCCAGGACATTAAGTAAAACTAAAACGAGAGTGAATTCTCTCTCAAATCAAATTACAGGAAGTAATAGTAATACTTCCTTCTCCAAAGAAGCATTCCAAATTTTGAATAAGATCGAAGGATTTTCAAAAAATAAAAAGAATAGAGGTTTTGTTGCTACTTATTCTTTCGTACATAAAGGATATTTTGTATATCCGAAAGAATCGGGCAACACAATGCTATTTCCTTTAGTTATATTGGGCATATTGACTCTGTTTGTTGGATTGATAGGAGTTCCTTTTTTCCGAGGCCAAATGAATTATTGTATATTATTTCAATGGTTGAGTTCATCAATGAACCATTTCGATGAGAACCATCCAAAAAATTTGTTTGAATCTTTCACAGATGCAATCCCCTCAGTTGGTATAGTATTTCCCGGTATATTTATGGCCTATGTTCTATCTAAACCTATTAACATCTTATCACAAAATGTACATCATAAAACAATTAGGATTATCTCAGACCAATCGATTAATATGATATATAATTGGTCATATCATCGAGCTTATATAGATATATATTATGACATAATCTTAACTAGAGGTCTACGAAGATTAGCTGAAAAAAGTAATTCATTTGATCAATGGGCAATTGATGGAATCCCAAATGGAGTAGGGATTTTAGGTCTTTTTGTAGGAGAGGGAATGAGATGTCTAGGAGGAGGACGTATATCTTCCTATATATTTATATTTGTTTTTTTATCATGTATATCTATATATATATTAATATATTATTATTCTATATTGAACTAGAATATATAGGGATAAAGATGATTTTTATATTTTTTTTTAATGCTAAAAAAAAAAGAAAGACAAATAGTGATTGATTCGGTATCGGTAAAGGTACGATCGTCGATATGAGATCCATTCTAACCCTTTGTCACTTTCCACTACTGCATCTACCAAAATCCCCGGGCAGATGGGATAAGATATACATATTCTATAAACTAACCCATGTTGCCCCTTTGGGCATAGTAAGCATACTATGCCCAATGACAGACCTGCAGCACTTTATCAATTTCTCAATATGCGTCTAAAGGAGGGCT